GAACGAAATGAATGAACGAATTGAAACGAATGAATTGGTTAGTGTTTTAGCTGGAATCTTACTAGATTTGTTAGGAAAATCAGTAGAAGTGTTGAAGGTAAAAACTATGTCCTACAAGCATTCACTAAATAGCAGCATATATAACCTGCTAGGGGATACACCATAACCAAATGCCAACCCAAAGTGCATCAGTGTCAGGGATGAGACTAAGTTATCCTTAAGCCATGACGCCATCAGCACCTGAGGGCCAAACACTGGTCGTATACCATGTGATGTACAGGTCTTAGATTGTTATTACCCGGTGCACTAGAAGGGTTACCTGAAGACGCCCCAAAAAAAAAGATACCAAAGGCGCCAAAACAGGGAATGCCGCGATCACGGGTGAGATGTAATACCAAGAACCCAACCAAATGTCTCATGAAAGGCAATCTGCAAGGGAGTGAACCAAGTTATGGCCCTGACAGAGGAACCAGAGGCGCAAAAGAGCAAGTTGTGCTAGGGGTTTAGGGGGAAAGTATGGGCCTGAAGCTAGTAACTAAGGACATTATATGCGGTGCGTTGCTGATTTCACGTGATGTGTACGACTAATAAATCCACCTGGTACGCGGCTGAGGGTACGCGAGCATAGAGGAGAAGGACCGAACTATATGACCTGTGACGGTGCATAGTTAGTAGGTAGGCACTTTCGTGTAGTAAAGGACTGTATGTATAAGCTATGATATTAAATGGTTTGGGTAAAGGTAGTGAATGTGTAGATGGGCCATTACATATATAATCCATGGGGTATGAATGTATAGGATATTATTATGCCCGAGTATAATAATTGATATGTAGTTAAAACATTACATGTAATGTGGATCGTACATTAAGTATAATGTCCTAGTTGAGTGCAATGATTAATGGGGAATATAGGTTAATGCACAGAAGTACATAGGATTACCAGTGACTATAAGCACTGGGGGGTAGGGGGGGGGAAGGTCAATGATGTTCCTGTAGTTAAGATGTTAACAATGGCTTTTCAGGCCATAGACCTTGGAGAAAAGCCAAGTAGGAATTATGACTTATTTTATGTTTTTCTTAGGGTTTTGTTTTGTTTTAGGGGGGTTGGCGGTTGCATCTAATCCGTCCCCTTATTATGGGGTAGTTGGATTGGTTTTAGCGTCCGTGGTGGGATGTGGGTGATTAATGAGTTTGGGGGTTTCTTTTGTAGCTTTAGTGCTGTTTATGGTGTATTTGGGGGGAATGTTGGTAGTTTTTGTTTATTCAGTCTCTTTGGCGGCCGATCCTTTTCCTGAGGCTTGAGTGGATTGGCGGGTTTGGGGGTATGGGATGGGGTTTGTTTTAGTGCTTGTTGTCGGGATGGTAGTAGGGGGGGTAGTTGAGTGTTTAAAGTTGGGGGTAATTACAGTTGATAGTGGTGGGGCAAGCTTTGGGCGGTTGGATTTTAATGGGGTGTCTATGTTTTATTCGTGGGGTGTGGGGATGTTTTTGGTGGCTGGGTGAGGGTTGTTGTTGACCTTGTTTGTGGTGATAGAGCTTGTGCGTGGATTGGCTCGTGGGGCAATTCGGGCGGTTTAGGGGGCGATCAGAAGATAGTTTAGTATAGAATGCCAGCTTTGGGAGCTGGAGGTAGAGGTTTAAGTCCTCTTTTTCTGAGGTTGTGGAACTCTAAGAAGGGGTGTAGTCTTCAGTCTTTGGTTTACAAGACCAATGTTTTTATAAACTATTAGAGTTTTAGAAGTTTAGTATTTTGTTTTCTATAGCCCCGATAATGGGGAAGAGGATTAAGAGGATGGTGAAGTAGGTAATAGAGGCTAGTTGGCCGATGATGATGAAGGGGTGCTCTACAGGTTGGCTTCCGACTCATGTAAGGATTAATAGGTTGGTAACTAGGACTCAGAAGAGGATTTGGGATAGGGGACGGAAGGCTATTGTACGTTGTTTGGATTTGTGGAGGAAGGGTATTAGGAATAGGATGAGTACGGAGGCTGCGAGGGCTAGTACTCCTCCGAGTTTGTTGGGGATGGATCGTAGGATGGCGTATGCAAATAGGAAGTATCATTCGGGTTTGATGTGAGGTGGGGTTACTAGGGGGTTTGCTGGTGTAAAATTTTCTGGGTCTCCTAGGAGGTTGGGTGAGAATAGGGCGAGGGTTATGAGTGGGATGAATATTAAGATGAAGCCTAGGATGTCTTTTAGGGAGAAGTAGGGGTGGAAAGAGATTTTGTCACAGTTTGAGTTGATGCCTAGAGGGTTGTTTGAGCCTGACTCGTGGAGGAATGTAAGGTGGATTAGGGTTAGGCCTGCGATTAGGAATGGTAGGAGGAAGTGTAGGGCGAAGAATCGGGTAAGTGTTGGGTTGTCTACGGAGAATCCACCTCAGGCCCACTCTACGATGGTTTGGCCGATATAGGGGATGGCGGAAAATAGGTTGGTGATGACTGTAGCACCTCAAAATGACATCTGCCCTCATGGTAGGACGTAGCCTACAAAGGCAGTTGCTATAAGGGTGAGGAGGAGGATAACGCCGGTGTTTCAGGTCTCTTTGAAGAGGAAAGAACCATAGTAGAATCCGCGTCCAATGTGGAGGTAGATGCAGATGAAGAAAAAGGAGGCTCCATTTGCGTGGAGATTTCGGATAAGTCACCCGTATTGGACGTTTCGGGTAGTATGGGCGACGGATGAGAAGGCTAGGGATGTGTCTGCGGTGTAGTGTGTGGCTAGTAGTAGGCCGGTGAGGATTTGGGTTATTAGGCAGATACCTAGGAGTGATCCAAAGTTTCATCAAGCAGAGATGTTAGAGGGGGTGGGTAAGTCAATTAGGGAGTTGTTAACTATTTTTAGTAGGGGGTGGGATTTTCGTAGGTTGGGGGCCATTGGGGGAGTTATGTTAATGTGAGGATGATGATGAGGATGGATAGGGCGAAGGACCCTAAGTAGGCCTTGATAAGTCCAGTGTGTATGATGGTTGTGGTTTTAGTTATTATGAGTTGAAGGTTAGCAAGTCCTTCGGGTCCTATTTTTTTGTACCAGGATGAGTCGATTAGGTGGAGGGCAATTTTTTGTCCGTTGTTGAGTAAGTTTGAGGAGGTTGTGCGGTGCGTTAGTGTGTTGAAGTAACCTAATGAGGAGGAGAAGTTTAGGTAGTAGTTTTGTTTTGGGTACATTAGGGTGTGGGTTATGTTTGAGAGTTCAAGAGCTAGGAGGATGCCTAGGATAGTGATAATGATGGCTGTGGTTTTTATGAGAGTGGGTATGGTTATTGGTGGGGTGCTTGTTGGGGTGGTAAAGGATGTGATGAGTAGGCCTGCTAGGATGCTGCCTAGGGCAAGTCGGGTAATGGGGTTTGTAATTGTTGGGTTGTTTTCATTTATGGGTGTGATTGAGGGTAAACGTGGTGTCCCTGTTTGGACTAGTAGGGTTATACGTAGGCTGTAGGTTGCGGTGAATGATGTGGCTAGAAGAGTTAGGAGAAGGGCTCAGGTGTTTAGGTAGGAGGTGTTAAGGCTTTCGATGATTAGGTCTTTTGAGTAGAATCCTGCTAGGAATGGGGTTCCTATTAGGGCAAGGTTTCCGATGGTTAAGCAAGAGGTAGTGGTTGGGAGTGTTTTTTGTAGACTTCCTATTTTTCGGATGTCCTGTTCTCCGTTGAGGTTGTGGATGATAGATCCGGAGCATAGGAATAATATGGCTTTGAAGAAGGCGTGTGTGGAAATGTGAAGAAAGGCTAGTTGTGGTAGGTTGAGTCCGATGGTGACTATTATTAGGCCTAGTTGACTTGATGTGGAAAATGCGATGATTTTTTTGATGTCATTTTGTGTGAGAGCACATGTGGCGGCAAATAAGGTGGATAGGGCTCCGAGGCAAAGGCATAGGGAGAGGGCGGTTTGGTTATTAGTTAGTAGGGGGTGCATGCGGATGAGTAGGAAGATTCCGGCTACGACTATTGTGCTGGAGTGTAGTAGGGCGGAGACGGGGGTTGGGCCCTCTATAGCAGCTGGTAGTCATGGGTGAAGTCCAAATTGGGCGGATTTTCCTGTGGCTGCTAGGATAAGGCCTAGTAGGGGTAGTGTCGGGGTTTGAGTGGTGTATAGGGGTTGTTGGAGTTCTCAGGTGTTGGTGGTAGTGGCGAGTCAAGCTATGCTTATGATTAGGCCAATATCGCCGATTCGGTTGTAAAGTACTGCTTGTAGAGCTGCTGTGTTGGCTTCAGCACGGGCTTGTCATCAGCCAATCAGTAGGAAGGATATTATTCCTACTCCCTCTCATCCAATGAATAGTAGGAATATGTTGTTGGCAATTGTTAGTGTGAGCATGGCGATTAAGAATATTAGTAGGTAGGAGAAGAATTTTGTGATATGGGGTTCAGATGCTATGTATCATGTGGCGAATTGTAGGATGGATCATGTTACGAATAGTGCGATAGGGAAAAATAGTATTGAGTATTGGTCGATTTTTAGGCTTAGGGGGATTTTAAAGTTTATAGTGAGTTTTCATTCTCAGTGGGAGATGGTGCTTTCTATGCCCGAATGGAGGAATACTGTGGATGGGATTAGGCTTGCTAGGAAAGCAGTTTTTACGGTATGGGTGATGGAGGTTGGGGAGTTTTTAAAGTTTTTTAGTAATAGGGGCAGGAAGATTGGGATCAGGATAATAGTTGCAGTAAGAAGTATGGAGGTGTTGAGGAGGAGGGCTGTCTCCATTACTTTTACTTGGAGTTGCACCAAGATGGATGGTTCCTAAGACCAGTGGATTACTGTTATCCTTTAAAAGTTAAGGGGACTGAGGTTTTAAGCTCAGATGCAAGGATTAGCAGTTCTTGTTGGTTGGCCTCCCCTCGGCAGGTAAGAAGGGTTTAACTTCTATTTTTAGAGTCACAGTCTAATGTTTGGGTTGAAACTATACTTGCATGAGGGAATTCCTGAGATTAGTTCGGGTTTGAGGATGAGGAGGAGTAGGGGTGTAATATGGAGGATTATTAAGAGGTGCTCTCGTGTGTTGGAGGTTGGGGTGGAGGTGATGTAGGGTGGGGTTATACCGCGTTGAGTTGTTAGGAATATAAATAGGGTATATGAGGCAGTTAGGAAGCTTGCTGTGCCAGTGAGGATAATTGTTAGGGGGGATCAGTTGAATAGTGCAGTTATGATTGTGAGTTCTGCCATTAAGTTAGTGGTTGGGGGTAGTGCTATGTTTGTCAGGCTTGCTAGGAGTCATCAAGTTGCTATGAGGGGAAGGATGGGTTGTAGGCCCCGTGTTAGGATTAAGATTCGGCTGTGTGTTCGTTCATAGTTTGTATTGGCTAGGCAGAATAATATGGAAGAGGTCAGTCCGTGTGAGATTATGAGGATTATTGCCCCTGCGAGTGCTCAGTGGGTTTGGATGATAGTTGCGGCGATGACTAGGCCTATGTGACTTACGGAGGAGTAGGCGATGAGTGATTTTAGGTCTGTTTGGCGTAGGCAGATGGAGCTTGTTATTAGGGCACCTCATAGGGCTAGGGTAATGAATGGGTAGCACAGGTATTCTGGTATAGGAGTTATGAGTAGGGTGATGCGTATGATACCGTATCCGCCCAGTTTTAGGAGTAACGCTGCGAGTAGTATTGATCCGGCAATTGGGGCCTCTACGTGAGCTTTGGGTAGTCATAGATGGAGTCCGTATAGGGGGGCTTTGACTATGAAAGCTGTGAGTAGGGCTAGGTTGGATAAGAGGTTAGCTCAGGTGTTGGCCAGGGTGGGGTGGGTTAGTTTGAGTATGGGAAGGTTTAGGGTACCGGTTTGTCCATGGAGGTGTAGGATGGCGATTAGTAGGGGTAGGGAGCTAATGAGAGTGTAGAATAGGAGGTAAATGCCGGCGGTTAGGCGTTCTGGTTGGTTGCCTCAGCGGGTGATAAGAATCAGGGTTGGGATTAGGGTTGCTTCAAATGCAATGTAGAATAGTATAAGTTCTGTGGTTGAGAAGGCTAGGATGATGAATGGTTGTACTATGATTAGTGCGGCGATGAATATTTGTTTGCGTGGTAGGGGTTCGTGGTGAAGGTGATTTTGGCTCGCTATGATTATGAGAGGTAGGAGTCAGCAGGATAGTACGAGTAGGGGAGATGAGAGTTGGTCGATACCAGATCATTGGTTGAGGTGTTTGTGGGGGAAGTAGGTTGGGGTTAATCATTGGAGGCTGAGGGTGGCGATTAGTAAGCTGTGGGTGGTGGTGTTAGTTCAGATGAATTTTGGGGGGGATAGGAGGGTGAGTGGGAGAAGTATGATTGTTGGGATAATGATTTTTAGCATTGTAGGAGGTTTAGGTTGTGTAGGTGGTCGGATCCGTGGGTTCGGGCGGAGGCTACTAGTATTGCTAGGCCTGTGCCCGCTTCACATGCTGAGAAGGCTAGTATAAGTACTGGTGTTAGGGTGGGTGATGTTGTTTGGGTCTCTACGGGTCAGATTGAGAGTGCTATGTATAGGGAGAGTATTATGCTTTCTAGGCATAGTAGAGCGGAGACTAAGTGGGTTCGGTGGAAGGCCAATCCTAGGCAGCTTAGTGAGAAGGCTGAGTAGAAGCTTAAGTGTATGAGGGGCATGAAGAAAGTCATAGAGTTAAGCTATGGTCTGTTGAGCCGAAATCAACTGTCTTAATTAGACTAACTTTCTTGTGGTTATTCTGCTCATTCTAGGCCCCCTTGGAGTCACTCATAGATTAGTCCTGATGTAAGGAGGAGGAGGATGATGGATGTTCAGGTGAGGGTAGTGGTGGGGGAATTTAATTGGATGGCTCAAGGTAGGGGGAGAAGTAGGGCAATTTCTAGGTCGAATAGTAGGAATAAAATGGCTACTGAGGAAAAATCGAATTGAGAATGGTAGTCGAGCAGATCCTAGGGGGTCGAATCCACATTCGTAGGGGGAGAGTTTCTCTGAGTCGGGGTTTGTTTGTGCCAGTCAGAAGTTTAGGGAGGTTAGGATAATGGTGATGGTGAGTGAGAGGGTTAGTATGAATGTGAGTGTGTTAATTGCTCTTCTCTGGGGTTACACCAGATTTTAGAGATTGGAAGTCAATTGTAATGGATATACTAGAAGAGCAAGATCCTCATCAGTAGATGGTCATGTAGAGGAATAATCAGATGATGTCTACGAAGTGTCAATATCAGGCTGCTGCTTCGAATCCGAAATGGTGGTTTGATGTAAAGTGGAATTTGATTAGTCGGAGAAGGCAGACCGATAGGAATGAGGACCCGATGATGACGTGAAGCCCGTGGAATCCTGTGGCGACGAAGAAGGTTGATCCGTACACACTGTCAGCGATTGAGAATGGTGCTTCGTAGTATTCTATTGCTTGAAGGGCTGTGAAGTAGAATCCTAGGATGATTGTTAGGGTTAGTGCTTGAATTGCTTGTTTTCGGTTACCTTCTGTGATGCTGTGGTGGGCTCATGTTACGGTGACGCCTGATGCTAGTAGGATAGCTGTGTTTAGTAGGGGGACCTCTAGGGGGTCTAGGGGTTTAATTCCTGTGGGGGGTCATTGTCCTCCTAGTTCTGGGGTGGGTACTAGGCTGGAGTGGAAAAATGCTCAGAAGAATCCTAGGAAGAAGAATGCTTCGGATGTAATGAATAAGATTATTCCGTATCGAAGGCCCTTTTGGACTGTGGGGGTATGGTGGCCTTGGAAGGTACTTTCTCGTACAATGTCCCGTCATCATTGGAGTATAACTAGGAGTATAGAGGTTAGGCCTAGGATCAGTAGTTGTGCAGAGTTGTAGTGGAATCATATAATTAGGCCTGAGGTGGTGAGTAGGGCGGCAGCTGCGCCGAAAATTGGTCAAGGGCTTGGGTCTACTATGTGGTAAGAGTGTGCTTGGTGGGCCATTAGATGTTTTCTTGTAAGTATAAGCTTAGTAGGAGTACGAATACGTAGGCTTGGATCATGGCTACTGCTACCTCTAGGATGGTTAGTAGGAGTAGGATAGTTGTGGTTAGGATAGAGATGGTTGGTATGAGGGGAAGTAGGACTGTGGAGGCAGTGGAGATGAGTTGGATTAGCAGGTGGCCTGCGGTGAGGTTTGCTGTTAGACGGACTCCTAAGGCCAGTGGTCGGATGAGGAGGCTGGTAGTTTCGATTAGAATTAGGGCGGGGATGAGTGGTGTGGGGGTGCCCTCAGGTAATAGGTGGCCGAGGGAGATTGAGGGTTGGTTTCGCAGGCCGATAATGAGGGTGGCGAGTCATAGAGGGAAGGCTAGTGCTATGTTCATTGATAGTTGAGTGGTAGGTGTAAATGTGTATGGTAGGAGGCCTAGGAGGTTAATTAGTAATAGGAATATTATAAGTGAGGTTAGGATTAGGGCTCATTTGTGGCCGTTTTTGTTTAGTGGCATTATTAGTTGTTTGGTGATTAGGTTGATAAGCCAGAGTTGTAGGGTAGAGAGGCGGTTAGTGATTCATCGGTTATTTGGCGAGGGTAGTAGGAGGGTGGGGAATAGTAAGGATAGGAGGACTAGGGGGATTCCTAGTAGGCATGGGCTGGCAAATTGGTCGAAGAAGCTTATGTTCATGGTCAGGTTCAGGGGAGGGTTTTAGTGGTTGTGTGGGATTTGTTATGGGGAGTGTTGGTGGTGGTGAATGCTGAGATTTTGGGTTGGATGATTAGTGAGAAAGTTAGTCATGATAGTATTATGATGAAGAATCATGGGCCTGGATTTAGTTGTGGCATACTCATTAAGGGGGTTGGGTGGTCCCCTTTCTCTAGCTTAAAAGGCTAGTGCTGGTACATAGCTTCTTAATGATTAGGATGATAGGGTTAATGATCAGTTTTCGAAGTGGGTAAGGGGAGTAGATTCTACTACGATTGGTATGTAGCTGTGGTTTGCCCCACAAATTTCTGAGCATTGGCCGTAGAAGACTCCTGGACGTGTTGTGATGAATGAGGATTGGTTTAGGCGGCCGGGAATGGCGTCAGTTTTTACCCCTAGGCTGGGTACTGCTCAGGAGTGGAGGACGTCATCAGCAGTAATGATGATTCGAATTGGGGACTCTATGGGGATGACAACGCGATGGTCTACTTCTAGGAGTCGGAAGTGGCCAAGTGGGAGTTCGGCTGTGGGGATTATGTATGAGTCAAATGTGAGGTCTTTGAAGTCTGTGTACTCGTAGGTTCAGTATCACTGGTGGCCAATGGCTTTTAAGGTTAGGTCAGGCTCGTCGATTTCGTCTATTATGTATAGGATTTGTAGGGACGGGAGGGCTAGTAGGATTAGGACGATGGCTGGCAGGATGGTTCAGATTAGTTCTACTTCTTGGGCGTCTACGGTGTTTGAGGATAGTTTTTCTATAAGTATGAGGGTGAGGAGGTAGAGGACTAGGCTACAGATTGCTAGTGCGACTATTAGGGCGTGGTCGTGAAATTCAACAAGTTCTTCTATGATGGGGGATGAGGCGTCTTGGAATCCGAATTGGGCGTGATTGGCCATGTGGGGTGTACAGGGTTTTCACTTGTGATTTAGTCTTGACAAGGCTATGTAATTGGTTTACTAACACCCCATAAAAGAAAGAAGCATAAGTGGTTTAATGCGGTTGGCTTGAAACCAGCGTATGAGGGTTCGATTCCTTCCTTTCTTGTACTTGGACAAAGGCTGGTTCTTCGAAAGTGTGGTAGGGAGGGGGGCAGCCGTGGATTCATTCAATGTTGGTGGCGGTTAGTTCTGGTTGGAGTATTTTACGTTTTGATGCGAATGCCTCTCAGATGATGAATATTAGTATGATCACAGCTGTTATTGAGATCAGGGAACCGATGGAGGATACGGTGTTTCACAGGGTGTAGGCATCTGGGTAGTCTGAGTATCGTCGTGGCATGCCAGCTAGGCCTAGGAAGTGTTGTGGGAAAAAGGTTAGGTTTACCCCGGTAAATATTACTCCGAAGTGGGCTTTGGTTCATGTGGGGTGGAGGGTGTAACCTGTGAAGAGTGGAAATCAGTGAGTAAATCCTGCAAGGATGGCGAATACTGCGCCTATTGATAGGACATAGTGGAAGTGGGCTACTACGTAGTAGGTGTCGTGTAAGGCAATATCTAGCGAGGAGTTTGCAAGTACAATTCCAGTTAGGCCGCCGATGGTGAATAGGAAGATGAAGCCTAGAGCCCATAGTATAGGTGGGTCTCATTTGATAGTTCCTCCGTGTAATGTGGCAAGTCAGCTGAATACTTTAATTCCAGTAGGGATGGCGATGATTATTGTGGCGGATGTAAAGTATGCTCGGGTGTCAACGTCTATTCCTACTGTAAATATATGGTGGGCTCAGACAATAAAGCCTAAGAATCCGATGGATAGTATAGCTCATACCATGCCTATGTAGCCGAATGGTTCCTTTTTGCCTGCGTAGTATGCTACTACGTGCGAGATGATTCCGAAGCCTGGGAGAATTAAGATGTAGACTTCGGGGTGGCCAAAGAATCAGAATAGGTGTTGGTATAGGACAGGGTCACCGCCTCCGGCGGGGTCGAAGAATGTAGTGTTTAGGTTGCGGTCTGTTAGTAGTATAGTGATACCAGCAGCAAGGACTGGGAGTGATAGGAGGAGTAGGACCGCAGTGATTAATACGGACCATACGAATAGTGGTGTTTGGTATTGAGATAGGGCTGGAGGTTTTATGTTGGTAGCGGTTGTGATGAAGTTAATTGCCCCTAGGATGGAGGACACGCCTGCTAGGTGGAGGGAAAAGATGGCTAGATCTACTGAGGCTCCGCCGTGAGCTAGATTGCCGGCGAGTGGGGGGTATACTGTTCATCCTGTACCAGCGCCTGCTTCTACTGTAGATGAGGCTAGGAGGAGTAAGAATGATGGGGGTAGGAGCCAGAAGCTTATGTTATTTATGCGGGGGAATGCTATGTCTGGGGCGCCAATTATAAGGGGGACAAGTCAGTTGCCGAACCCTCCGATTATAATAGGTATTACTATAAAGAAAATTATGACGAAGGCATGTGCGGTGACGACAACGTTATAGATTTGGTCGTCTCCTAAGAGAGTGCCAGGTTGGCCAAGTTCTGCGCGGATAAGTAGGCTAAGGGCAGTACCTACTATGCCAGCCCATGCGCCAAAAATCAGGTATAGGGTGCCAATGTCTTTGTGGTTAGTGGAGAATAGTCATCGGTTGATGAAAGTCACAGGTAAGATGGCTGAGTGTAGAGGCGTTAGGCTGTAGTCCTTTTTACAGAGGTTCAATTCCTCTTCTTATCGACCTTGTGGTGAAGTTCATGTTGAGTTGCAAGCTCATTGATGTGTGTTGATGCACACCAAGGTCTGGTAGACAGAGGCCTGTAGGATGGGGCATCTAGCTGTTAATTAGAGGTTTTGTGGGATCGAAGCCCACCTGTCTAGGGAGGTCCTAGCTTAATTAAAGCGTCTGAGTTGCATTCAGGTGATGCGAGGTAATGTCTTGCGGATCTTAACAGAAACTAAGAGGGTTCAACTCTTGTTTAAGGCTTTGAAGGCCTTCGGTTTGGTAACGGCTATCCTAAGTTTCTAAATGGAGGTTAGAATTATGGGGGAGAGTGGAAGGAGTAGTGTTGATAGGGCTGTGAGGGTGGCAATTATGGGGTTTGTTGTTTTGTTGATGTGCCACTGTTTTATGTGATTTGTGGGGTTTGGAGGCAGAGTGATTGTTGTGTAGTATGCGAGTCGTAGGTAGAAAAATAGCCCTAGCAGGGATAGTATGGTAATGATTGTGGCTGCTGGGGCTATTTCTTGTTTGGTTAGTTCTTGGATAGTGAGTCATTTTGGTAGGAAGCCTGTTAGAGGGGGGAGTCCGGCTAGGGATAGGAGGGTTAGTATTAGGGCTGCGTTTAGTGAGGGTGATTTTGTTCATGAGGTTATTGCTGTTGGTAGTTTGAGGGATTTTGTTGTGTTTAGGGTCAAGAATACAGCGGTAGTTATTAGGGTATACAGGTAGAAGGTTAGTAAGGTGAGTTTAGGGTTGTAGAGGATAATAATGGTTATTCAACCGAGGTGGGAGATGGAGGAGAAGGCGAGGATTTTTCGTACTTGTGTCTGGTTGAGGCCCATTCACCCTCCGAGAGCGGCTGAAGAGATGGCTATTAGGACGAGTAAGTTAGGGTTTAAGGAGTGGGATGTTAGGAATAGGATGGTGATTGGAGGGAATTTTATTAGTGTGGATAAGGCAAGGGCTGTGATTATGGGTGCACCTTGGAGAACTTCTGGGAATCAAAAGTGAAAGGGTACTAGGCCTAGTTTTATTGCAATGGCTGTTGTTAATAGGGTTGAGGATGTTGGATTGGTTATTTGGGTGATGTCCCACTGGCCTGTTTGTCAGGCATTGATTGTGCTTGAGAACAAGATTATGGCTGAAGCTGTGGCTTGGATTAGGAAGTATTTAATTGCTGCTTCGATAGCTCGTGGGTGGTGGGATTTTGAAATGAGTGGGATGATGGCGAGGGTGTTGATTTCTAGGCCAGTTCAGGCCATTGCTCAGTGGTTACTTGAAATTGTGATCGTTGTTCCAAGGAGTAGGCTGAATAGGGAGACTAATTTTGCATGTGGGGTCATTAGTAGGGGAAGGAGTCAAACCATCATTTTCGGGGTATGGGCCCAATAGCTTTTTTTAGCTGACCCTACTAGGAAATAATATAAAGGAAGTATGGAGGGTTTTGATCTCTTCTGTGTAGGTTCGATTCCTACTTTTCTAATGTCTTATAGGAAATGAGAGGGCTGGTGTACCTCTATGTTCACTTTATCATAGTGATCCTTTACATTCAGGCACATTTCCTTAGATAAGGAGGTAGGCCTGCGTAGCAGATCGGTATGCTTGTGTGTCAGAGGCATAGAGCTAATGTTAGTGGTAGGAAGTTTTTTCAGAGGAGATGTATAAGCTGATCATAGCGGAATCGGGGGTAGGAGGCGCGGATTCATAAGAATGTTGAGGAGAGGAGTAGGGTTTTTGTAGCTAATACTAAGGAGAATAGTTCAGGAGGTAGGTGGAGTGTGCTTGGGTTGAAGAATAGAATTGTTGTTAGTACATTTATTAGTATGATGTTGGCGTATTCGGCCAGGAAGAATAAAGCGAAAGGCCCTGCGGCATACTCTACGTTGAAGCCGGAGACTAATTCGGACTCTCCCTCAGTGAGGTCAAATGGTGCGCGGTTTGTTTCAGCTAGTGTAGAGATGTACCATATTATGGCTAGAGGTCAGGAGGAGAAGATTAGGTAGAGTGGTTCTTGGGTTGTAGATAGGGTGTTTAGGGTGTAATTGCCGCTTAGGATGATTATAGATAGCAGGATAATGGCTAATGTGACTTCATAGGAGATTGTTTGTGCTACTGCTCGGAGGGATCCGATTAGGGCGTATTTTGAGTTTGAAGCTCATCCGGATCACAGGATGGAGTATACTGCGAGGCTTGATATTGCTAGTAGGAACAGGAGTCCTAGGTTTAGGTCAGCGAGGGAGAAGGGGAGGGGTAGGGGGATTCAGATTGTGATAGCTAGGAGTAGGGCTAATATGGGGGTCATGATGAAGAGGAGGGGGGAGGAGGTAGATGGGAGGATGGGCTCTTTAATGAACAGTTTCACCCCATCTGCGATTGGTTGCAATAGGCCAAAGGGGCCCACAACGTTAGGTCCCTTTCGAGCTTGTATGTAGCTCAAGATTTTTCGTTCTACTAGTGTTAGGAAGGCCACAGCGACTAGTACTGGGATAGCATAGGATAGGGATATAATTAGGTATGTTAGGGGGGAGGGGTAGGTCATGGGTGTAGTGTTGTAATGGGTGGGAGCTAGGGAGAGGATTTGAACCTCTGGTTAAAGGGTTTAAGCCTTTTGCATTTGCCGGGCTCTGCCACGCTAGCGGTCCTTTTCTAGGAGATGGTGTTGGTGGTCCATTGGTAATTCAGTTGGGTTCATTACTTAGGGAGGGGGCTTGCTTGTAGCCTTGGCCCCGCTTTTCCGGTCCTTTCGTACTAGGAAGAGCTAGTCATAGATAGAAACCGACCTGGATTGCTCCGGTCTGAACTCAGATCACGTAGGACTGTTAATCGTTGAACAAACGAACCCTTAATAGCGGCTGCACCATTAGGGTGTCCTGATCCAACATCGAGGTCGTAAACCTCCTTGGCGATATGGGCTCTTTAAGGAGATTGCGCTGTTATCCCTGGGGTAGCTTGGTCCATTGGTCAATTGTATTGGGTCGGGTTACTGTTTGCACGTTGAGGGGTTGTTCTTGGTTAAGAGGGTTGTTCTTATTTTTGGAGGTTTTGTTTTTCTCCAAGGTCGCCCCAACCGAAAAAATGTGAGCCAGAGCTTTGGACAATGGGCCCGAGTGGGGTGGGATTTGGTGTGTGGTGGCCACTGATTTTTAAGTTCCACAGGGTCTTCTCGTCTTATGTGGTTATTCCTGCTTTTGCACAGGGAGATCAATTTCACTGATTATCTGTAAGAGACAGTTAAGACCTCGTTTAGCCATTCATACAAGTCTCGATTTATGGGACAATTGATTGCGCTACCTTTGCACGGTTAGGATACCGCGGCCGTTAAACGTAGGGTCACTGGGCAGGCATCACCTTTAATACTTGTGTACGCTAAAGGCTATGTTTTTGGTAAACAGTCGGGCCTTGGGTTTGCCTAGTTCCTTTTACAGATTTTAATCTTTCTAGCAAGCGCTCCGGAGTCGGGTTAACAGGTAGTGGAAATATTCAATCTTGTTGGAGTTGGGGTATCAGTTGGGCTGTTAATAACGGGTAGTGTAAGCTTGCGCTTGAGAGGGGAAGTCCCAGGTTACTCATTTTAGCATTAATTCTCCTATTGTCATAGGTTAGCCCGCTAGTGGGAAGGGAGTCATGTTGTATGAAGATTTTTTTGTAAGGTTGAGCTTTGACGCACTCTTTGCTGGTGGCTGCTTGAAGGCCTACAAGGAGTAGTGAGAGAATATTATCCGCTAGTGCGGGTTGCATCCCTATTAAAGGAGCTGTACCTCCTTTAATTTGCTTCTGATTTTTCACATTGTGGGTTTAAGGTCCGGTGGGGATGAATCAGGGAGGAACTAAAATTCGTTTCGCGGGCAACCAGCTATCACCCAGCTCGGTTGGATTTTCACCCCTACTGGCAAGTCATCCCACTCTTTTGCTACAGAGACGGGTTCGCTCATGGATAGCTGCTTGCGAGTAGCTCGCGTGGGTTTCGGGGGGGCAAGCTTAAATTCGTTTTGCTTGGTTGTTCTTGCTAGACCATGATGCAGAAGGTACAAGGGCTAGTCTTTGCTTTTTATTGCTTGAGTTTTCATTGTTATTTCATCTTTCCCTTACGGTACGAGGCTCTATGGCGCCAGGAGGTCTTTTCTATCGCCTATACTAAGTCAGGTGGAATGTTTTAGTTTAGGGGAAAAAGTGGATTTTTTTTGTTGCGGTTGATTTAGGGTGGTTGGGCTAGAGTAAGGCTTCAGGGCAATCTGTGTAAAGTAGATATCTTTCAGGTGTAAGCTGAATGCTTTATTTTATAGCTATACCCTGGTATGCTAAGTACACCTTCCGGTACACTTACCTTGTTACGACTTGCCTCGTCTTCAGCTTAGTTGGGTTATTAGTTATGAGGTTAGTAAGCTTGTGAGGAGGGTGACGGGCGGTATGTACGTACCCCAGGGCCGGCTTAAATAGGGCACTCTTGTCCCATTTTACTGCTAAATCCGCCTTCTAGGGGCAGTTTCATGCCCCCTTTCGTGAATTTTTCTATTTTAGAAAATGTAGCCCATTTCTTCCACCTCATCAGCTATACCTTGACCTGTCTTGTTAGCGGGCTAAGGCTGTTGTGCTCACTGTGAGGCTCTCAGGTGAGGTGAGCTGGAGACGGCGGTATATAGGCTGTTTTAGCTAGAGGTGGTCGGGTGCATCGTGGGTTATCGATTACAGAACAGGCTCCTCTAGGTGGGTTTGGGGTACCGCCAAGTCCTTAGAGTTTCAAGCGTTTGTGCTCGTAATTCTCTGGCGGGTGCTTTGGTGGGATAAAGAAGCATCTAGATTTAGGGCCAGGCATAGTGGGGTATCTAATCCCAGTTTGTGTCCTGGCTTTCGTGGCTATAGTCAGTCGGTCGGTGCTAGGGTCGTCTTAAGGGTGTGTTTTTGTGCATCTTGGGCTTATGACAGCTCAGTTGCATTTTAGCCCTAGTTAGTACGATAAAATGTGTAGGCCACTCTTTACGCCGTGTGACGGTTAATTAGGGTTTCTTGTATGACCGCGGTGGCTGGCACAAGATTTACCAACCCTTGAGTGTTGCTATAACTAAGTCAAGTTTACACTTATTGCTTAATGTTAATTACTGCTGAGTACCCGTGGGGGTGTGGCTGGGCAAGGCGTCTTGGGCTACTGTTGAGGCAGTGTGCCTGATGCCTGCTCCTTTTGTCTTGGTAAGAGGTCGGGGGCATTTACACTGGGGCGCGGATACTTGCATGTATATGTCTAGCAAGAACTAACGGTAAGGTTAGGACTAAGTCTTTTGTCCACGGGTGCAGTGGCATCGTCTTAGCATCTTCAGTGCTATGCTTTAGTTGTAAGCTACGCGGAC